TGGTTCTTTTTACGTACTTGATATCGATAAATCTGCGAATCTAGAAATTCATTTCGGCCAATTGAACCTTCTCGAACTGTTTCTTTTTAAGAACCAAAAAGATTTGTGCCAAAATAACAGATGCCAAGAAGAACAAAAGTCCTTGGACACGTAATGGATCTTGAAGTACTATTTCTGCATCTCCCTGACCAAATCCGCCTACATTAGGATTACTCGTTAATGGTTGATCAAATTTGATAGATTCGCCCTCGGAAACAAGAAGTTCTGGTCCGGGAGGGATAATATCAACCACTTGACGTCCCTCTGACGCATCCGTTATGGTTATCTCATACCCCCCTTTTTCTTTTCGTATGATTTTGCTTACTATACCTGCTGCTGTAGCATTATAAACTGTATTGTTACTCTTGTTGCCGTCGGGATAAATCTGACCCCTTCCCCTGTTCCCGCCTACGTATATAGGATATTTTAAGAAGTGAACATCCTTCTTAGTAGCAGGGTCCGGGGAAAGAATAGGGAAGGTTATTTCACTATATTTTTTACCAGGGACAGGGCCTACCACAAGAATATTTGTTTTATTGGGGCGATAGCTCTGAAAAGACAAATTGCCAATCTTTTCTTTCATCTCAGGAGAAATACGATCGGGAGGGGCTAATTCAAACCCCTCCGGTAAAATAAGAACAGCCCCGACGTTCAACCCCCCTTTTTTACCATTAGCAAGAACCTGTTTCAGTTGCATATCATAAGGAATTCGAACAACTGCTTCAAATACAGTATCAGGAAGTACCGCTTGTGGAACCTCAATTTCCACGGGCTTATTAGCTAAATGGCAATTGGCACATACAATACGCCCAGTCGCTTCTCGTGGATTTTCATAACCCTGCTGTGCAAAAATGGGATATGCACTTGAAATGGACGTCCGAGTTAAGATATATATCATGAGCGATACGGAAATAGATCGAGTAATCTGTTTCTTTAGCCAAGAAAAAGCATTTCTAGTTTGCATGGTCCAATCATTGATCGCGAAAATTTCTACAATAAATTGGGTAGGTCGCTAGTATAGTTCCCTAGCCACGATTCTGCTATTTGCTGGAATAATCTAGGATGAATCTTCCCGATGGTTAGAAATAGGAAGAGTAAATATGATTTTCAATACTTTGCTTATGTACAACTACAAAGTACCAAGCATTCTAATTGGATTAGATTAATATCAATGGATCTTTTATCATTCAGTTATTGAATCATAAATCAGTAAAATTGACGGAGACAGACTAGTTAAATAACGGAAAAGCCAATATTTAAAACATGTATCAAAAATTACTGGAAGGATGCAAACAAGAATAGTTATAGTTTGCTCATTCGCAACAACTCCAACCTCGTTATAGATAGAGCGTATAGCGAATTCCCAACCTGGGGGTGAATGATATCCGAGAAAAAACTCAGTTACTAGAAGAAGACACAAAGCTTTTGCTGTGTCACTTAAGTTATATAGGAATTCCTGAGCCCAAGAGTTAAGAATAACAAGTTTTTCCTTACCCAAAATTGAATACCCGCTTAGAATACCAAACCAGATGATATTTGTTGAGAAGTGAAAAATCGTATCCATACGATTCTCATTTTGTATCGTGATTAATTGGATCGTTTCTTTATGGATTCCTATCCCAAACTCTTCGAGATGTGTTTCCGAGTATTCCTTGATCATTTCGTCCAAGAAGAGGAGTTCCTCTAATTCTCTGAATTTTTCTAGAAGACTCTTTTCTTGAATATTATTCAAGACAATTTGGGATTGCCCAGTATTCCACCAATTAGTAACCCAAGATTCCAGACATTTATTAACTGAGAAAGAAATCCACCAGGGCAAAAATACTATAGATGCAAGATAGAAAAGAGGAGTGAATGCTTTCTTTTTTGCCATTTTTTCGTCTGTAAATTGTTAATCAACCCATTCGTACACTCTATGCGATCGAATATTTCTTACACACATGAGTTTTATACAAGGTATCGAACTTATGAATCTATTTTCTTTGTGATTTTGTGGTTAGTCTTTGAATCTAGAAAGAATACAGAAATAGGCTAAGAATTCACTTCGAATGAAGAAATTTATAATATTGTTTCCTGATATCTCAATTGGTCAAATTTAAAATAAAGTGTATCCTTTCGATGAATGATCGAAAGAACCACTTTAAGTAATGAATATTATTCAGATTTTGAGACGAAAGAACTCCTTTGCTATCAAAATATCCAATATTTCGAAAAAATTTCACTGATTACCCATAGTCAGGAATAGAATAATTGAGGGAAAGATATTAGGATGATCAAAAAAAAATGACTGGCAAAGGATAAATTGGCTAGTTCTCAGTATTTAATTAAGAAATCCAATTGTTGGTCATTAAAGAATACAAAAGAAAGAATTTCAAATTTACAAGATACGATCTATCTGGATCTAAAGTGTCAATTCCAACAAATATTGAACTAAAAAAAATTCTTGCTTTCGAAATGGTTTGCCGTCTGAGATGAATCTATTATTTCGATTTGTTATTTGTTATTGAATTGCGTGCGCATAAAGACCATAAAACGCATAAAGACCATAAAAAGAGTTTCGTTTTATGGTTCTTTCATATACGTTTTCTTTAATTGAATGAACGTTCTGATTCTCAATTTATCAAAATACTTCAATTGGTACACGCAAGAAATAGGCTAATTCAGCAGCCTTTTGTTCAATTTCTCGTGGAGTCAAATTCTCATCAGTACGGGTCAAGGGAATGGACCCCTGGCCTCGGATGTCCATATAAAGAACACGACGAGCATAAATACCCTCTTTAACTTCTATTCTAACGGACTGAATATCTTTTATAAGGAATCGGAGGAATATGCGACGATTTTTTCCCGGAAATCCCCAACGAAAAATACAGACTATTCCTTCCTTTCTATCGAATCGATCATAACCACTACCTACATTCCAGGAAATTGTGCACCACAAATAAGAGCTAATAAAGAGACCCGCAATTCCGTAGAAAGACATCACGATTCCTTGTGGAAAAAAAATGATTTGCTGAGGCGGAAAAAAAGATAGCAAATTTCTACCAAGATAACTGGAAGTTCCAACTAATAAGAAGCCTAATGAACCTAAAAAAAGGATCAAGGCCCAGCAGAAATTACTTATTTTTCGAGACCCCGTTATAAGTTCTATCCATATATCGTCTGATCGCCAAGTCATACTTTACTCGATTGCATTTTATTGGAATTGAGATAATACCCCAGAGAAATTTGACTTTACTTTTTTGTTTCCGAAGTAACTCTCATCAACTAGCACTAGTTTGAGGTGAACTAGCACTAGTTTGATGTCAACCTTTAGGAGTAATTCATCAAATTGGTTAAATCTAAAATAATAACATACTCTTTATTTAATACGATCCCACTATACATATCGATATACATATAGATTCACCGACTACATTTCAGCCATCCAGAGATCCTGATCTATTTTAAAATTGCTAGAATTGATATATCCATATATCATGTTTCTGCGGGCATAAGAGTTTTTTCCTTTATGTTCGGTGGAAATCACATGTTATACTATATTCCAATAAATAGATATCCGTGTTATGATACAAGTCCACGTTTTCAAAAAAAAAAATGGATGAGATTGGGTCCCAGCGGATCTAAACAATCTTGTTTTTTTGAACATGAAGAAATAAAGAAGCCATTGCAATTGCCGGAAAGACTAGGCCTACTAACGGCACAAAAATAGATGGAAGGTTCAAATTTGTCATAGAAGGGGTACCTCGATTTACTATTTGTATCTGTTATTATGTTATTATATAAATAAAGATATCTTGTAATAATTATAATTAAATTAAGAATTTGAATTCTAATTAGATAATATTTATTATTAATAGAATTTTAAGAATTTTAAATTCTTAGTATAGATCGAAGTATCGATATATCTAAATCTAACTGAGTACGTATAATAAGAATAAGTGCAAAGAATGTAGAACTGTAGAACTAAATAAATGGACTTATTCATCTCCTCCATGAGAAAGATATGTATGATAATGATAATAAACTTTATTATTTTTCTTCATTTCTTTGTCTTTTGTTCTTGTCTTCTAATTTTATAAAAATAGATAAAGAGTTTTTTACCGATTATCGAAGGATTCGTTCGAATCCGACCCAACATGGATTTTTAGCTAAAATGGTTTTTCGGTAGATAGAGAAAGATACAAAACTCTATTATCTATATTGAAATTTCAAATTATATACCTAAGACAAGACCAAATTCGTTTTATTTTACTAATTTCACGAACGGAAGAACTCACTCTTGGTGATAAAGGTTTCTTGATTCGTAATCAGGAATATAGGTCAAAAAAAGAGTTATCCTCAACTTTCGTTTTGATTCTTTCTACAATTCGATCTTCTATCACCAAAGAAAAGGCCATTATTATCTTATTTACTTTGATTCCGATAAACTAACTACTTTTTGCTACAAACACAAAAAAAATAATTGAACTTAGTGCTCTACTTGATTTTGCTTGACTTTTGATTCAAAGGAAAAAAGGCGTGGAGCTTAAATAACTCACTCAGAACGCTTTTTAAAAGATTACGTGGTACAATTAGGTCGAATAAACCCTTCTGGAATAAGTATTCAGCTGCTTGTGAACCTTCGGGTACTGTTTTATTCAATGTTTGTTCAATTACTCTTTTACCTGCAAATGCAATGTAGGCATTGGGTTCGGCAATAATGATATCCCCCAACATACCAAAACTAGCTGTCACTCCACCAGTTGTCGGAGATGTAAGGATTGATACATAAAATAATTTTTTATTTAATTGATAATCATATAAAGCAGACGATATTTTAGCCATTTGCATCAAGCTCAAACTTCCTTCCTGCATGCGCGCCCCCCCAGAAGCACACACTATAATAAGAGGTAAATTTTGATTGGCAGCGTGTTCAATCAAACGGGTGATTTTCTCTCCGACTACGGATCCCATACTACCCC